TTAGTTATTAGACGAGATTTTACAAAAAAAATTTTCCTATATAGTGAAGTGCTAATCTGGATTCCCACAAAGAATACTTTTTTCAATACTCACACTCCTTATTAGATTAGTTAATAATCCTATTGATTGGATTTTTTTGTTTATTCGGACAGGAAAAAGATATTCAAATAAATAAATAATTTTTCATCGAATGACTATTCATCTATTGTATTTTCATGCAAAGCAAATAGGGGGCAAGAAAACTCTATGGAAAGATGGTGGTTCGATTCAATACTGTTTAAGAAAGAGTTCGAACACAGGTGTGGTCTAAGTAAATCAACGGGCGGTCTTGGTCCTATTGAAAATACCAGTGAAAGTGAAGATCCGAATAGAAATGATATGAAGAAAAATAGTCATAGTTGGGGTAGTCGTGACAATTCTAGTTACAGCAATGTTGATTATTTATTCGGCGTCAAGGACATTCGGAATTTCATCTCTGATGAAACTTTTTTAGTTATGGATAGAAATGGGAACAGTTATTCCATATATTTTGATATTGAAAATCATATTTTCGAGATTGATAGTGGTCATTTTTTTCAGAGTGAATTAGAAAGTTATTTTTATAGTTATTGGAATTTTAGTTATCTAAATAATGGATCTAACAATGACGATCCTCACGATGATCATTACATGGATGATACTCAATATAGTTGGAATAATCACATTAATAGTTGTATTGACATTTATCTTGAGTCTCAAATCTTTATTGATACTTACATTGTAAGTGGTAGTGACAATTCCAGTAACAGTTACATTTCTCGTTCCGTTTGTGGTGAAAGTAAGGGGTCCGATATAAGTACCAGCACGAATGGTAGCACTATAATAGAAAGTTCCAATGATCTGGATGTAACTCAAAAATACAGACATTTGTGGGTTCAATGTGAAAATTGTTATGGATTAAATTATAAGAAAATTTTAAAATCAAAAATGAATCTTTGTGAACAATGTGGATATCATTTGAAAATGAGTAGTTCCGATAGAATCGAACTTTCGATCGATCCGGATACTTGGGATGCTATGGATGAAGACATGGTTTCTTTGGATCCCATTGAATTTCATTCGGAAGAGGAGCCTTATAAAGATCGTATCGATTCTTATCAACGAAAGACAGGATTAACTGAAGCCGTTCAAACAGGTATAGGCCAATTAAACGGTATTCCCATAGCACTTGGGGTTATGGATTTTCAGTTTATGGGGGGTAGTATGGGATCCGTGGTTGGGGAGAAAATAACCCGTTTGATTGAGTACGCTACTAACAAATTTCTCCCTCTTATTATAGTATGTGCTTCCGGGGGGGCGCGTATGCAAGAGGGAAGTTTGAGTTTAATGCAAATGGCTAAAATATCTTCTGCTTTATATGATTATCAATCAAATAAAAAGTTATTCTATGTACCAATTCTTACATCTCCTACTACAGGGGGGGTAACTGCGAGTTTTGGTATGTTGGGAGATATCATTATTGCCGAACCCAATGCCTATATTGCATTTGCGGGTAAAAGAGTAATTGAACAAACATTGAATAAAACAGTACCTGAAGGTTCACAGGCGGCTGAATATTTATTCCAGAAGGGCTTATTCGATCTAATCGTACCACGTAATCCTTTAAAAAGCGTTCTGAGTGAGTTATTTCAGCTCCACGCTTTCTTTCCTTTGAATAAAAATTCAATAGAGCATTAAGTTCCTTTTTTTATTTGTAGCAAACAAGTAGTTAGTTTATCAGAATCCAAGTAAAACGAATATGAATGGGGTTTCTTTGTTGACATAAGATCTAAATTGTAAAAATAAATCAAAAGTTGTGGATAACTCCTTTTTATCTATATTCTTGATTACTAATTCAGTTAAGAGGCCTCTATCAACAAGAAAAATAGTGAATTCTTATTTTCGTTAAATTCTAGGAAAATAAAAAATTTTTGTTCTACGTCTTACGTATGTATATATAATCCAAATATAGAATTCTAGAATATAGAAACTATAGATATGATATATGCTTTTGTACCTTCTATACTCACTTAGATATATACTTAGCTTTATACTAACTTTATAATTAAATCTTTATCTTTATAATTAATATAAATAATTTATAATATTAAATCTTTATCTTTATAATATTAATATAAATAATAACAGATACAAATAGTAAATTGAGGTATCCTTTATATGACAACTTTCGACTTTCCCTCTGTTTTGGTGCCTTTAGTAGGCTTAGTATTTCCGGCAATGGCAATGGCTTCTTTATTTCTTCATGTTCAAAAAAATAAGACTGTTTAGATCTGATGGGCCCAACTCTGATCCATTTTTTTTTTTCAAAACTAAGACTTGTATCATATTTAGTGTAAGAAAAGAAGGTATAACATGCGGCGCTTCCGTCGAAAAGGGGCTCTTTGGCCTGTAGAAAGATGATATGGGGGTAAAGTAATTCTATCTATTTGAAAAAATCTCAGGATCGCCGGATGGCTGAACTGTAAAATCGGTACATCCATATGTATATTGATGGGATCATACGAAGGGTATTTTTTTTTTTATTTTAGATCTAACCAATTTGATAAATTACTCTTAAAGGTTCACATCAAAATAGTACTAGTTGATGAGAGTTACTTCGGAAACAAAAAGAGTAAAGTCTAGGGTATTCTCTCAATTCCAATAAAACGAAACCAGATCAAGTATGAGTTGTCGATCAGAACATATATGGATACAACCTATAACGGGGTCGCGAAAAACAAGTAATTTCTGCTGGGCCATTATCCTTTTTTTAGGTTCATTAGGATTCTTATTGGTTGGAACTTCCAGTTATCTTGGGAGAAACTTGATATCTTTATTTCCGTCTCAGCAAATCCTTTTTTTTCCACAAGGGATTGTGATGTCTTTCTATGGGATCGCGGGTCTCTTTATTAGCTCCTATTTGTGGTGCACAATTTCGTGGAATGTAGGGGGTGGTTATGATCGATTCGATAGAAAAGAAGGAATGGTGTGTATTTTTCGTTGGGGATTCCCTGGAAAAAATCGTCGCATCTTCCTCCGATTCCTTATAAAGGATATTCAGTCCGTCAGAATAGAAGTTAAAGAGGGTATTTATGCTCGCCGTGTCCTTTATATGGATATCAGAAGCCAGGGGGCCATTCCCTTGACTCGTACTGATGAGAATGTTACTCCACGGGAAATCGAACAAAAAGCTGCCGAATTGGCCTATTTCTTGCGTGTACCGATTGAAGTATTTTGAGAAATGAGCTGAGAGAGTGAATGCTTTCTCAGCAGTAAGGAAAAACTAAAGAATCCCCCTTTTCTATACCATAACTTAACTGAAGTTTCTTCATAACGCTCATTCTAGTCAAAGAAGACGTATACGTAACGTAACAACCACAAAACAAAACAGTGAATAGATTCATAAGTTCGATACTTTGTAATAGAACTCATGCATGAGAGAAATATTGGATGGCGTAGAGTCAACTAATGAGGTCGGTTCATTAAAAATTCATAGACGAAATGAAAAAATGTCAAAAAAGAAAGCATTCAACCCTCTTTTATATCTTGCATCTATAGTATTTTTGCCCTGGTGGATTTCTCTCTCATTTAATAAAAGTCTGGAATCTTGGGTTACTTATTGGTGGAATACTAGGCAATCTGAAATTTTTTTGAATGATATTCAAGAAAAAAATATTCTCGAAAAATTCATAGAATTGGAGGAAATCTTTCTTTTGGAGGAAATGATCAAGGAATACTCGGAGACACATCTACAAAACCTTCGTATAGGAATCCACAAAGAAACGCTCCAATTAATCAAGATACACAATGAGGATCATATCCATACGATTTTGCACTTCTTGACAAATATAATCTGTTTCGTTATTCTAAGTGGTTATTCAATTTTGGGTAATAAAGAACTTGTTATTCTTAACTCTTGGGCTCAGGAATTCCTATATAACTTAAGTGACACAATAAAGGCTTTTTCGATTCTTTTATTAACAGATTTATGTATCGGATTCCATTCGCCCCATGGTTGGGAACTAATGATTGGCTTTGTCTACAAAGATTTTGGATTTGCTCATAATGATCAAATTATATCTGGTCTTGTTTCTACTTTTCCAGTCATTCTAGATACTCTATTTAAATTTTGGATTTTTCGTTATTTAAATCGTGTTTCTCCGTCACTTGTAGTGATTTATCATTCAATGAATGATTAAAAAAGGATCTACTTATATTAATCCAATTCAATTCTAACGTTTCTTACTTTGTAGTTGTACAGAAGAAAAGCATGTAAAATCATACTTACTCTTTATTTTTCTACCCATCCCAAAGATTTATTCTATATATTAATATTATTTATTCCAGTAAAATTATTCCAGTAAATAGCAGAATTGCGGATAGGGAACTAGGTTAGCGACCTACCAAATTTATTGTAGACATTTTTGGGCTCAATGGTTGGACCATGCAAACTAGAAAGACTTTTTCTTGGATAAAGGAACAAATTACTCGATCCATTTCCGTATCGCTCATGATATATATCATAACTCGGCCATCCATTTCAAGCGCATATCCCATTTTTGCACAGCAGGGTTATGAAAATCCGCGAGAAGCGACTGGTCGTATTGTATGTGCCAATTGCCATTTAGCTAATAAGCCCGTGGATATTGAAGTTCCACAAACGGTACTTCCAGATACTGTATTTGAAGCAGTTGTTCGAATCCCTTATGATATGCAACTAAAACAAGTTCTCGCTAATGGTAAAAAGGGTGCTTTGAATGTAGGGGCTGTTCTTATTTTACCAGAGGGTTTTGAATTAGCTCCTGCTGATCGGATTTCCCCCGAGATAAAAGAAAAGATAGGCAATCTGTCTTTTCAGAGCTATCGCCCCAATAAAAAAAATATTCTTGTGATAGGCCCCGTTCCTGGTCAGAAATATAGTGAAATAACCTTTCCTATCCTTTCCCCGGACCCCGCTACTACGAAAGAGGTTCACTTCTTAA